GTTAATGTAGCTTAAAACAAAGCAAAGCACTGAAAATGCTTAGATGGATTCATTATCCCATAAACACAAAGGTTTGGTCCTGGCCTTATAGTTAGTTGGAGGTAAGATTACACATGCAAACATCCATGATCTGGTGTAAAATCCCTTAAATAATCCATTAAAATTTAAGGAGAGGGTATCAAGCACATACTAATAGCTCAAGACACCTTGCCTAGCCACACCCCCACGGGACTCAGCAGTGATAAATATTAAGCAATGAACGAAAGTTTGACTAAGCTATACCTCTAAGGGTTGGTAAATTTCGTGCCAGCCACCGCGGTCATACGATTAACCCTAACTAACTACTTCTCGGCGTAAAACGTGTTAACTATAAATTATTAAATAGAATTAAAATCCAACTTATATGTGAAAATTCATTGTTAGGACCTAAACTCAACAACGAAAGTAATTCTAACAACATTATAATTACACGATAGCTAAGACCCAAACTGGGATTAGATACCCCACTATGCTTAGCCCTAAACCTTAATAATTTGACAACAAAATTATTTGCCAGAGAACTACTAGCTACAGCTTAAAACTCAAAGGACTTGGCGGTACTTTATATCCACCTAGAGGAGCCTGTTCTATAATCGATAAACCCCGCTTTACCTCACCATCCCTTGCTAATTCAGCCTATATACCGCCATCTTCAGCAAACCCTAAAAAGGAACTAAAGTAAGCACAAGAATCAAGCATAAAAACGTTAGGTCAAGGTGTAGCCAATGAGATGGGAAGAAATGGGCTACATTTTCTTATAAAAGAACATTACGAAACCCTTTATGAAACTAAAGGATAAAGGAGGATTTAGTAGTAAATTAAGAATAGAGAGCTTAATTGAATAGAGCAATGAAGTACGCACACACCGCCCGTCACCCTCCTCAAACTAAATATATTAACTTATAAATAATTCTAAATTAATCATTTACGAGAGGAGATAAGTCGTAACAAGGTAAGCATACTGGAAAGTGTGCTTGGAATAATCACAGTGTAGCTTAACACTAAAGCATCTGGCCTACACCCAGAAGATTTCACAACAAATGAACACTTTGAACTAACTCTAGCCCTATAACCTACTAAAATAACTATAACTAACTCATAAATTAAACCATTTAACTTCATAAAAGTATTTGAGAAAGAAATTATTTAATCTAGGAGCGATAGAATAAGTACCGTAAGGGAAAGATGAAAGAATTATTTAAAGTAAAAATAAGCAAAGATTAAACCTTGTACCTTTTGCATAATGAATTAACTAGAAAAAACTTAGCAAAAAGAACTAAAGCTAAATACCCCGAAACCAAACGAGCTACCTAAAAACAATTTTACGAATCAACCCGTCTATGTTGCAAAATAGTGGGAAGATTTTTAGGTAGAGGTGAAAAGCCTAACGAGCTTGGTGATAGCTGGTTACCCAAAAAATGAATTTAAGTTCAACTTTAAATTTACTCTAAGAACATGTCAAAATCCTAACGTAAATTTAAAATATAGCCAAAAGAGGGACAGCTCTTTAGGAAAGGAAAAAACCTTCAATAGTGAATAAATATAACCACAAATTATAACCATTGTAGGCCTAAAAGCAGCCATCAATAAAGAAAGCGTTCAAGCTCAACATTAACTTATAAATAATTTAACCATTATTAATAAATTCCTACATTAAAAATTGGGTTAATCTATCATTACATAGATGAAATACTGTTAATATGAGTAACAAGAATATTAATTCTCCAAGCATAAGTGTATAACAACTCGGATGACCATTGTTAGTTAATCAGACTGTAGATAAAAATCACATATTAAACTAACATCTAAAATACCTCTGTTAATCCAACACAGGAATGCTATAAGGAAAGATTAAAAGAAATAAAAGGAACTCGGCAAACAAGAGCCCCGCCTGTTTACCAAAAACATCACCTCTAGCATTACAAGTATTAGAGGCATTGCCTGCCCAGTGACTTTAGTTCAACGGCCGCGGTATCCTGACCGTGCAAAGGTAGCATAATCACTTGTTCCTTAATTAGGGACTAGCATGAATGGCTAAACGAGGGTTCAACTGTCTCTTATTTCTAATCAGTGAAATTGACCTCTCAGTGAAGAGGCTGAGATACCATAATAAGACGAGAAGACCCTATGGAGCTTTAATTAATTAATTTAATCATTACAATTAATAACCTAATGGAATCACGAACAATGATCTAAATTAAAAATTTCGGTTGGGGTGACCTCGGAGAAAAAAAAATCCTCCGAATGATTTTAACATAGACATACAAGTCAAAGTAACAATAATATATCTAATTGACCCAAAACCTTTTTGATCAACGGACCAAGTTACCCTAGGGATAACAGCGCAATCCTATTTAAGAGTCCATATCGACAATTAGGGTTTACGACCTCGATGTTGGATCAGGACATCCCAATGGTGCAGAAGCTATTAATGGTTCGTTTGTTCAACGATTAAAGTCCTACGTGATCTGAGTTCAGACCGGAGTAATCCAGGTCGGTTTCTATCTATTAACAATTTCTCCCAGTACGAAAGGACAAGAGAAATAGAGCCACCTTACAAACAAGCGCTCTATACTTAATTTATGAATTAATCTAAATAAAATAAGTACGTTTATCATATAACCTAGACAAGGTAATTAGGGTGGCAGAGCCAGGTAATTGCGTAAGACTTAAAACCTTGTTCCCAGAGGTTCAAATCCTCTCCCTAATAGTGTATTTTATTAATATCCTTACACTCCTAGTACCTATCCTTATCGCTATAGCTTTTCTAACACTAGTAGAACGCAAAATCCTAGGCTACATACAATTACGAAAAGGTCCTAATGTTGTAGGACCATATGGAATCTTACAACCATTTGCAGACGCCATAAAACTTTTTATTAAAGAACCAATACGTCCTCTAACTACATCAATCTCACTATTTATTATTGCACCTACTCTTTCATTAACACTAGCTCTAAGCCTATGAGTTCCTCTTCCAATACCACACCCACTAATTAACCTAAACTTAGGAATTCTATTTATCCTAGCCACATCAAGCCTTTCAGTATACTCCATTTTATGATCTGGATGAGCATCAAACTCAAAATACTCCCTATTTGGAGCCCTACGAGCAGTAGCACAAACAATCTCCTACGAAGTCACAATAGCCATTATCCTTCTATCAGTTCTATTAATAAGCGGCTCATTCTCATTACAAATACTAATCTATACTCAAGAACACACATGACTCATCATCCCAGCCTGGCCAATAGCTATAATATGATATATCTCAACCCTAGCAGAGACAAACCGAGCTCCATTTGACCTAACAGAAGGAGAATCAGAATTAGTCTCAGGCTTCAATGTCGAATACGCCGCAGGTCCATTCGCACTATTCTTCATAGCTGAATATACTAACATTATCCTAATAAACGCCCTAACATCAATTATTTTCCTTGGCCCAATTCACATTATTGATTACCCAGAATTCTATTCACTAAATTTCATAACAGAAACCCTAATTTTATCATCAACATTCCTATGAATCCGAGCATCCTACCCACGTTTCCGTTACGACCAACTCATACACCTTTTATGAAAAAACTTCCTACCCTTAACACTAGCATTATGCATATGACATATTTCCCTACCTATCTTTATAGCAAGTATCCCACCATATATATAGAAATATGTCTGATAAAAGAGTTACTTTGATAGAGTAAATCATAGAGGTTTAAATCCTCTTATTTCTAGGATAATAGGAATTGAACCTACCCTTAAGAATTCAAAATTCTTCGTGCTACCAATACACTCAATCCTACAATAGTAAGGTCAGCTAATTAAGCTATCGGGCCCATACCCCGAAAACGTTGGTTTAAACCCTTCCCGTACTAATAAACCCTATTACCCTTATTATTATCTACTCTACAATCTTTCTAGGCCCAATTATCACAATACTAAGCTCTAACCTCCTATTAATATGAGTAGGCCTAGAATTTAGCCTTCTAGCAATTACCCCCTTACTAATTGACAAAAAAAATCCCCGATCAACTGAAGCTGCAACCAAATACTTCGTAACCCAAGCAACAGCCTCAATAATAATTCTCCTAGCCATTGTATTAAACTATAAACAACTAGGTCTATGAACATTTCACCAACAAACAAACTTTATCACCCTAAATTTAACACTAATTGCCCTATCAATAAAATTAGGTCTTGCTCCATTTCACTTCTGACTCCCAGAAGTTACCCAAGGAATTAAACTTCATACAGGACTTCTTCTTCTTACATGACAAAAAATTGCCCCATTATCAATTTTATTCCAAATCTACAACCTCCTAGACCACACTATAATTTTACTTATAGCAACCTTATCAATCTTCATAGGAGCATGAGGTGGACTTAACCAAACCCAAATACGAAAAATCATAGCATACTCATCAATTGCCCATATAGGTTGAATATTAGCCATTTTACCATATAACCCAACTATGACACTTCTAAACCTAACAATTTATATTTTACTTACAATCCCAATATTCATTTTACTTATTCTCAATTCATCAACAACAATCAACTCAATATCACTCTTATGAAACAAAACACCAACCATTCTTACAATTATTCCATTAATTTTACTATCCCTAGGAGGACTTCCACCACTAACAGGCTTTTTACCAAAATGAGCCATCATTACAGAATTACTAAAAAACAACTGCTTAATCTTAACCACATTAATAGCCATGATAGCTCTTCTAAACCTATTTTTCTATACACGCTTAATTTATTCTTCCACTCTTACCATATTTCCAACCAACAATAACTCAAAAATACTTACTCACCACACAAACTATAAACATAACATCATTCTCCCCTCACTCACCGTTATAAGTACATTAATTCTCCCCCTCTCCCCACAACTTATTATCTAGAAGTTTAGGATATATAAGTCCAAGAGCCTTCAAAGCCCTTAGAAAACAAACAAGTTTAACTTCTGTTAAGGACTGTAAGACTACTTCCTACATCTATTGAATGCAAATCAATTGCTTTAATTAAGCTAAGACCTCACTAGATTGGCAGGAATTAAACCTACGAAATTTTAGTTAACAGCTAAATACCCTATTTCTGGCTTCAATCTACTTCTCCCGCCTATCAGAAAGGGGGCGGGAGAAGCCTTAGTAGATAGTTATCTACACCTTCGAATTTGCAATTCGACATGACTAACACCTTAAGGCTTGGTAAAAAGAGGACTTAAACCTCTGTATTTAGATTTACAGTCTAATGCTTACTCAGCCATTTTACCTATGTTAATTAACCGTTGACTATTCTCAACTAACCATAAAGACATTGGAACTTTATACCTATTATTCGGTGCCTGAGCTGGAATAGTAGGAACCGCACTAAGCATCCTAATTCGAGCTGAGCTGGGTCAACCTGGAGCCCTTCTAGGAGACGACCAAATTTATAATGTCATTGTAACTGCCCACGCATTCGTTATAATCTTCTTTATAGTCATACCAATAATAATCGGAGGCTTTGGAAACTGACTTGTTCCACTAATAATTGGAGCTCCTGACATGGCATTCCCACGAATAAATAACATAAGCTTCTGATTACTCCCACCCTCATTCCTCCTCCTACTAGCATCATCTATAGTTGAAGCAGGAGCAGGAACAGGATGAACAGTATATCCACCATTAGCTGGTAACCTAGCCCATGCAGGAGCATCAGTTGACCTAACAATCTTTTCTCTTCACCTAGCTGGGATCTCATCAATTCTAGGAGCAATTAATTTTATTACTACTATCATTAACATAAAACCACCAGCTATAACCCAATATCAAACTCCACTATTTGTGTGATCAGTATTAATTACAGCAGTATTACTTCTACTCTCACTTCCAGTATTAGCAGCAGGAATTACAATACTACTAACTGACCGTAATCTTAATACAACCTTTTTTGATCCTGCAGGAGGTGGAGACCCAATTCTCTACCAACATCTCTTCTGATTTTTTGGCCACCCAGAAGTATATATCCTAATTCTACCAGGGTTTGGAATTATCTCTCATGTAGTAACCTACTACTCAGGAAAAAAAGAACCATTCGGTTATATAGGAATAGTTTGAGCCATAATATCAATTGGTTTCCTAGGCTTCATTGTATGAGCTCACCATATATTCACAGTAGGGCTAGATGTAGACACACGAGCTTACTTTACATCTGCTACAATAATTATTGCTATCCCAACAGGTGTTAAAGTATTCAGCTGACTCGCAACATTACACGGGGGTAATATTAAATGATCTCCAGCTATATTATGAGCTCTAGGATTTATTTTCCTATTCACAGTCGGTGGACTTACAGGAATTGTCCTATCAAACTCTTCACTAGACATTGTTCTTCACGACACATACTACGTAGTAGCCCACTTCCATTACGTACTATCCATAGGAGCAGTATTTGCCATTATAGCCGGATTCGTACACTGATTCCCTTTATTCACAGGATACACTCTAGACGATATATGAGCAAAAGCACATTTTGCTATTATATTTGTAGGAGTTAACATGACATTCTTCCCACAACATTTCCTAGGACTTTCAGGTATACCACGACGATACTCAGACTATCCAGATGCTTATACTACATGAAACACAGTATCATCTATAGGATCCTTTATTTCACTCACAGCCGTTCTACTAATAATTTTCATAATCTGAGAAGCATTCGCCTCAAAACGAGAAGTACTAACAGTATCTTACTCTTCAACTAACCTAGAATGGCTCCACGGTTGCCCACCACCCTATCACACATTCGAAGAACCTTCTTACGTAAAAGTAAAATAAGAAAGGAAGGAATCGAACCCCCCAAAATTGGTTTCAAGCCAACCCCATAACCTCTATGTCTTTCTCAATGAGATATTAGTAAAATAATTACATAACTTTGTCAAGGTTAAATTATAGACTAAAATCTATATATCTTATATGGCTTATCCCTTCCAACTAGGTCTACAAGATGCTACATCCCCTATTATAGAAGAACTAATAAATTTTCATGACCATACACTAATAATTGTTTTCCTAATTAGCACCTTAGTCTTGTACATTATTTCACTTATACTAACAACAAAACTAACACACACAAGTACTATAGACGCTCAAGAAGTAGAAACTATCTGAACAATCCTACCAGCCGTCATCCTAATTTTAATTGCCCTCCCTTCACTACGAATCTTATACATAATAGACGAGATTAACAACCCAGTACTGACAGTAAAAACTATAGGCCATCAATGATACTGAAGCTATGAATATACTGACTATGAAGACCTATGCTTTGATTCTTATATAATTCCAACAAATGATCTAAAACCAGGCGAACTACGATTACTAGAAGTTGACAACCGAGTGGTTCTACCAATAGAACTTCCAATCCGAATACTTATTTCATCAGAAGACGTTCTTCACTCATGGGCCGTCCCATCACTAGGACTAAAAACCGACGCCATTCCAGGACGCCTTAATCAAGCAACAGTAACATCCAATCGTCCAGGACTTTTCTATGGTCAATGTTCCGAAATCTGCGGATCCAACCATAGCTTTATGCCTATCGTTCTAGAAATAGTACCACTAAAACATTTCGAAAATTGATCAACTTCAATAATTTAACTTCACTGTGAAGCTTAGAGCGTTAACCTTTTAAGTTAAAGTTAGAGACCTAAAATCTCCACAGTGACATGCCACAACTAGACACATCCACATGATTTATTACTATTATTTCATCCATGGCTACACTATTTATTTTATTTCAACTAAAAATTTCTTCACAATCATTCCCAACCCCTCCATCTCCCAAAATATTTTCAACACAAAAAACAAAAAACCCTTGAGAATCAAAATGAACGAAAATTTATTTGCCTCTTTCATTACCCCTTCAGTAATAGGATTACCAATTGTAATCACCATTATCATATTTCCATCAATCCTATTTCCATCATCAGAACGCTTAATTAATAACCGCCTTCACTCATTCCAACACTGACTAATTAAACTTATCATCAAACAAATAATGCTAATTCACACCCCAAAAGGACGTACTTGAACTCTAATAATTGTATCCCTAATTATATTTATTGGATCCACAAACCTCCTAGGACTACTCCCACATACATTCACACCAACCACTCAACTATCAATAAACCTCAGCATAGCTATTCCACTATGAGCAGGAGCTGTTCTACTAGGATTCCGCCACAAACTAAAAAGCTCCTTAGCCCATTTCCTTCCACAAGGTACTCCAATTTCACTTATTCCTATACTAATTATCATTGAAACAATTAGCCTTTTTATTCAACCAATAGCTCTAGCAGTCCGACTTACAGCAAACATCACAGCAGGCCACCTACTAATACACCTAATCGGAGGAGCAACTCTAGTACTTATAAACATTAGCCCACCAACCGCTACCATCACATTTATTATTCTTCTACTTCTTACAGTACTAGAATTTGCTGTAGCCCTAATTCAAGCATATGTATTTACACTTCTAGTCAGCCTATATCTACATGATAACACATAATGACCCACCAAACACATGCATATCATATAGTAAACCCAAGCCCATGACCACTAACAGGAGCTCTCTCAGCCCTTTTATTAACATCTGGACTAGTCATATTATTTCACTACAACTCATCTATACTACTATCCCTAGGACTTCTAGCCAACACTCTTACCATATATCAATGATGACGAGATATTATTCGTGAAGGAACATACCAAGGACATCATACCCCCATCGTACAAAAAGGACTGCGATATGGAATAATCTTATTTATTGTCTCCGAAGTATTTTTCTTCGCAGGTTTTTTCTGAGCTTTTTACCACTCAAGTCTAGTACCAACACATGACCTTGGAGGCTGCTGACCCCCAACAGGAATTATCCCACTTAACCCACTAGAAGTCCCACTATTAAATACATCAGTCCTACTAGCATCAGGAGTCTCAATTACATGAGCCCACCACAGCCTTATAGAAGGAAAACGAAATCACATAAACCAAGCCCTATTAATTACTATTCTACTAGGACTCTATTTCACTATACTTCAAGCCTCAGAATACTTTGAAACCCCATTCTCTATTTCAGATGGAATTTACGGCTCGACTTTCTTTATAGCAACAGGATTCCACGGACTTCACGTAATTATTGGATCAACTTTCCTAATTGTATGCCTTCTACGCCAACTAAAATTTCACTTCACATCAAAACATCACTTCGGATTTGAAGCAGCAGCATGATACTGACATTTCGTAGACGTAGTTTGATTGTTCCTCTACGTTTCAATCTATTGATGAGGATCTTACTCTCTTAGTATAATCAATATAACTGACTTCCAATCAGTAGATTCTGATAATATCAGAAGAGAGTAATTAATCTAATAATTATTATATTCATTAATATTACATTATCCCTAATCCTAATTTCAGTAGCATTCTTACTTCCACAAATAAACTTGTACTCAGAAAAAGCAAATCCTTACGAATGTGGATTCGACCCATCAAGCTCCGCCCGCCTGCCATTCTCAATAAAATTTTTCCTAGTAGCCATTACATTTCTCCTATTTGACCTAGAAATTGCCCTCCTACTTCCCCTTCCATGAGCAATTCAAACCACCAAAATTACAGTAATAATAACTTCAGCCATAATTCTAGTTACTATTCTATCACTAGGACTTACCTACGAATGAACTCAAAAAGGACTTGAATGAACAGAATAATTGGTAATTAGTTTAAACAAAAATAAATGATTTCGACTCATTAGACTATGATTATATTCATAATTACCAATAATGTCATCTGCCTTTATCAACCTTACATTAGCCTTCATATTCTCACTCCTAGGCACACTCACATTCCGCTCTCACCTTATATCCACACTACTATGTTTAGAAGGAATAATACTATCGCTATTTATCATAACCTCAATAGCCTCTCTAAACTCAAACGCTATAGCATCTATACCAATTCCAATCACAATCCTAGTATTCGCAGCATGCGAAGCAGCAGTAGGCCTAGCCCTACTGGTTAAAGTATCAAATACCTACGGAACTGATTACGTACAAAACCTTAACCTATTACAATGCTAAAAATTATTATCCCATCATTCATACTCCTCCCACTCACATGACTATCAAAACCAAAAAAAACCTGAACTAACGTAACTTCCTACAGTTTTCTAATCAGCCTTATTAGCCTCTCTACCCTATGACAAATAGACGAAAATTCACTAAACTTCTCACTCATATTCTCTTCTGACCCTCTGTCAACTCCACTAATTATTTTAACAACTTGACTTCTTCCACTTATACTTATAGCCAGCCAAAATCATCTAAAAAAAGAAAAACTTGCCCTCCAAAAACTTTACATTTCCATACTAATCACTCTACAAATCCTGCTAATTATAACATTTTCAGCAACCGAATTAATCATATTTTATATTCTATTTGAAGCCACCCTAATTCCAACATTAATTATTATTACACGATGAGGAAACCAAACAGAACGATTAAATGCAGGAATCTATTTCCTATTCTACACTCTCATCGGCTCTATTCCACTCCTAATTGCCCTAATCTTCATTCAAAACTCCATAGGAACTTTAAACTTCAACATTATATCCCTAACAACCAACACACTAAATTTACTGTGATCCAATAACATTTTATGACTAGCATGCATAATAGCATTTATAATCAAAATACCATTATATGGGGTTCACCTATGACTTCCAAAAGCCCATGTTGAAGCACCAATCGCAGGATCTATAATTTTAGCAGCCATCCTCCTAAAACTAGGAAGCTATGGAATAATACGAATTGCTATCATCCTAGACCCACTAACCAAAAACATAGCCTACCCATTTATCCTCTTATCCCTTTGAGGAATAATCATAACAAGCTCAATCTGCATACGCCAAACAGACCTAAAATCATTAATTGCATATTCTTCAGTAAGTCATATAGCCCTAGTCATCGCATCTATTATAATTCAAACCCCCTGAAGTTATATAGGAGCCACAATACTAATAATTGCCCACGGCTTAACCTCATCACTACTATTCTGCCTAGCAAACTCCAACTATGAACGAATCCACAGCCGAACCATAATTATAGCCCGAGGCCTTCAAATGATCTTTCCACTAATAGCAACCTGATGACTAATAGCAAGCTTAGCTAATCTAGCCCTTCCACCATCAATTAATCTAATTGGAGAACTATTCATTACAATATCACTATTCTCCTGATCCAACCTTTCAATTATCCTTATAGGAATTAACATTATTATCACAGGCATATATTCAATATATATAATTATCACAACCCAACGAGGAAAACTTACTAATCACATAAATAACCTTCAACCATCACACACACGAGAACTAACACTTATAGTTCTACACATTATTCCACTTATTTTATTAACTGTAAACCCAAAATTTATTACAGGCTTAACAATATGTAAATATAGTTTATAAAAATATTAGACTGTGAATCTAAAGACAGGAATTAGAACTCCTTATTTACCAAGAAAGTATGCAAGAACTGCTAACTCATGCCACCATGATTAAACTCATGGCTTTCTTACACTTTTATAGGATAGAAGTAATCCATTGGTCTTAGGAACCAAAAACCTTGGTGCAAATCCAAATAAAAGTAATAAACTCCATAACATCTTCTATCATAGCAATTTTTCTAACACTACTTATACCAGTACTAATCTCTTCAACTAACCTATCCAAATACATTAACTTCCCATCATACGCAACATTATCTATCAAACTCTCATTCTTCATAAGTCTTCTACCACTCATATTACTATTCCACTACAACGCAGAATATATAATCACCACTTGACACTGAATTACAATAAATTCAATCGAACTATCAATAAGTTTTAAAATAGACTACTTTTCAATTATATTTATATCAGTAGCCTTATTCGTAACCTGATCAATTATACAATTTTCATCATGATATATGCACTCAGACCCTCACATCAACCGATTTATCAAGTACCTTCTACTATTCTTAATCACTATACTCATTCTAACCTCAGCTAACAATATATTTCAACTATTCATTGGATGAGAAGGAGTAGGAATTATATCCTTTCTCCTAATTGGATGATGATTTGGACGAGCAGATGCAAACACTGCAGCCCTCCAAGCAATCTTGTATAACCGAATTGGAGACATTGGATTTATCCTCACCATAACATGATTCTGCCTTAATTCAAACTCCTGAGAACTTCAACAAATCATGTCAACTGATAACAATAATTTAATTCCACTTACTGGACTTCTAATCGCAGCCACAGGAAAATCAGCCCAATTTAGTTTACACCCATGACTACCATCAGCTATAGAAGGTCCCACACCAGTTTCAGCCCTACTTCACTCAAGCACAATAGTAGTAGCAGGAATCTTTCTATTAGTCCGATTTCACCCAATAACATCCAATAACACATCAATCCTAACAATAATACTATGTTTAGGAGCACTAACCACCCTATTCACAGCTATCTGTGCTCTAACCCAAAATGACATCAAAAAAATCGTAGCATTTTCCACATCAAGTCAACTAGGCCTAATAATAGTAACACTAGGAATTAACCAACCACATTTAGCTTTTCTACACATCTGTACACACGCATTCTTCAAAGCCATACTCTTCATATGCTCAGGATCAATTATTCACAGTCTTAATGATGAACAAGACATTCGCAAAATAGGAAACATAATAAAAACTATACCATTCACATCATCCTGCCTAACAATTGGTAGCCTCGCCCTAACAGGCATACCATTCCTTACTGGCTTTTACTCAAAAGACCTAATCATCGAAGCCATTAATACCTGCAATACCAACGCCTGAGCCCTATTAATTACACTAATCGCCACATCCATAACAGCTGTTTACAGTATACGAATTATTTATTTCGTCGTTATAACTAAACCCCGATACCCACCACTAATCTCAATCAACGAAAATAACCCAGACCTTATTAATCCCATTAAACGCTTAGCATTTGGAAGCATCCTAGCTGGATTTTTCATCTCATATAACATCCCACCAACTAACATCTCAATCCTTACAATACCATGATATCTAAAAACCACAGCACTACTTATTTCAATCCTAGGATTCCTACTAGCTCTGGAACTAAACAACCTTACTTTAAATCTATCAACAGATAAAAAAAACCCTTACTCATCATTCTCTACATCACTAGGCTACTACCCATCAATCATTCACCGGTTAATCCCAAAAAAAATACTAAACTTAAGCTTCAAAATATCACTAAACCTCCTAGACCTTTACTGACTAGAAAAATCAATCCCCAAATCCATCTCAACTACTCATTCATATATATCAACACTATTAACCAACCAAAAAGGACTAGTAAAACTCTACTTCCTATCATTCATATTTTCAATCTTATTAATAACCACCCTATACATCATTAATCTCGAGTGATCTCAATAACAATAAAAATCCCAGCAAATAAAGATCACCCAGCCACTACCATCATTCAAGTAGCACAACTATACATTGCCGCAACACCAATCCCACCCTCTAATATCACACCTACATCATCAATCTCATACATTAATCAATCACCTAGATTCTCAAGATTCACCACATTAACCTTATCATAGTACTCAAGAATATAAATAAAAAATAACTCTATAACAACCCCAACAATTAATGAACCAAAAACAAACCAATTTGATCCCCAAGTCTCAGGGTACTCCTCAGTAGCCATAGCAGTAGTATAACCAAACACCACCATCATTCCACCCAAATAAATTAAAAACACTATTAAACCCAAAAATGACCCACCAAAACCTAAAACCATTAAACAACCCACAAATCCACACATAATTAAACCAAATCCACCATAAATTGGAGAAGGCTTCAAAGCTAATCCAAGACAACCAGTTAAAAATAATAAACTTAAGACAAAAATATAATTAGTCATTATTTCTACACAGCATATAACTGCGACTAATGACATGAAAAATCATCGTTGTAATTCAACTACAGAAACATAATGACAAACATCCGAAAAACCCGTCCACTTATCAAAATTATCAATCACTCATTTATTGACCTCCCAGCTCCATCTAACATTTCGTCTTGATGAAATTTTGGCTCTCTATTAGGTATTTGTCTAATCGTACAAATTATTACAGGCCTATTCCTAGCTATACATTATACATCAGATACAATAACAGCATTCTCATCAGTAACACATATTTGCCGCGACGTAAACTACGGATGATTAATCCGATATATACACGCAAACGGAGCCTCAATATTCTTCATTTGCTTATTCCTTCACGTTGGACGAGGAATATACTATGGATCTTATACATTCATAGAAACATGAAACATTGGAGTTATTTTATTATTTGCAGTTATAGCTACAGCATTTATAGGATATGTACTACCATGAGGACAAATATCATTCTGAGGAGCAACAGTTATTACAAACCTTTTATCAGCTATCCCATACATCGGAACAACACTAGTAGAATGAATCTGAGGTGGATTCTCAGTAGACAAAGCCACTTTAACACGTTTTTTCGCATTTCATTTTATTCTCCCATTCATCATCGCAGCCCTAGCAGTCGTCCATCTACTTTTCCTACACGAAACTGGCTCAAACAACCCAACAGGCCTAAACTCAGACGCGGATAAAATCCCATTCCACCCATACTATACAATTAAAGACATCCTAGGAATTTTCATGATAGTTGTATTTCTTATAACCCTAGTCTTATTTTTCCCAGACCTACTAGGAGACCCAGACAACTATACACCAGCCAACCCACTTAATACCCCTCCTCATATCAAACCAGAGTGATACTTCTTATTTGCCTATGCAATCCTACGTTCAATCCCAAACAAACTAGGAGGAGTACTAGCTTTAATCCTATCAATCCTAATTTTAGCCCTTATACCATTCCTACACACCTCAAAACAACGAAGCCTAATATTTCGCCCAATCACACAAATTCTCTACTGAATCCTAGTAGCTAACTTATTTACCCTTACTTGAATCGGAGGGCAACCAGTTGAACACCCATTCGTAATTATCGGGCAGCTAGCCTCTATTAGCTACTTTTCTATTATCCTAATCCTAATACCCATCTCAGGGATTATCGAAGACAAAATGCTAAAATGAAATCTATGCCCCGATAGTATAACAAATTACTTTGGTCTTGTAAACCAAAAATGAAGAATTATTCTTCTCAGGGCATCAAGAAGAAGGATAGCTTTCCCCACCATCAACACCCAAAGCTGATATTCTTATTAAACTACTTCTTGAGTACATAAAATTACATAGTACATTAGTACATATATGTATATAGTACATTACATTATTTACCCCTAGCATATAGGCAAGTACATTATATCAATGAATCAAGTCATTAAACCCACCAACACATAACACTACTACAACATGTCTATTAAACCATACATAACAATAATGATCTAGGACATATCTGCGTTATCATACATACACCATTAAGTCATAAACCTTTCTCTTCCATATGACTATCCCCTTCCCCATTTTGTCTATTAATCTACCATCCTCCGTGAAACCAACAACCCGCCCACCCATGCCCCTCTTCTCGCTCCGGGCCCATAAAACTTGGGGGTAGCTATAATGAAACTTTATCAGACATCTGGTTCTTACTTCAGGGCCATTAAATGCGTTATCGCCCATACGTTCCCCTTAAATAAGACATCTCGATGGTACGGGCCTAATCAGCCAAGACGGTCATAACTGTGGTCTCGCGCAGTTGGTATTTTCAGACGGTCATAACTGTGGTCTCGAGCAGTTGGTATTTTTTCTCTTTTGGGATGCTATGACTCAACATAGCCGTCAAGGCATGAAGGTCAGCCCATCATCAAGCTGGACTTTAAGTGAAGGATCATTAATCCTCATAAACCAATCACAGAAGACTATATCTTAATGCTTGTTAGACATAAACATTATATCATACCTAATTTTAACTCATAAGTTAAATTACACACTCAATACCCCTAAAAATTACTAATTTTTTTAGCTATAATTCCATTCTAGTAGTCCATAAAATGTCACTTAAATTTTAGCATTGATCAAATTTTTCATAAACTAACCTAAACAACCAAAAACTCATATTACCCACATTCCCTAATACTATTTCGTACTGA